TTCGATAGACGGCTCATTGGGATAGATATAGATGAACAATACCCCCCCTGGAACCGTATAGGAAGTTTTCTCCTCGTACGGCTCGAGAAAAAATGATTTAATTCGAAGTTTTGCCTATGTATCTAATTCTAATAAATAATAAATTAAATGACAAATGGACCTATAAAATGAATATCAATTAGACTATGATTTCAGTCTTTTTCTTCTTGAAAAATGAAAAAGAAACAGTTCGTACTCATAACTCAAATCGGATAACTCTTAAATAGCTCAAAGGAAAATCTTTAGTCAATTTCATTTATTGAGTAGTCTTTACTCCCTTTCGTTTATCCCGGTTAAACTATTTCAAATTCTATTTGGATTCTTTAGTCGGATCCAGTTATTGAGACTATCGAGAGAATTAACAATTACAAAGGGTGTTTCCTTGTTTTTAAACCCTTTATTCTTATTTTTAATCATTGGGTTTAGACATTACTTCGGTGCTTCTTAATCCTTTCAAAGTGGTAGCAACATACCCTTTTTGATTTCTTTCTATCAAAGAATCCTATGGATGGTTGATTCTAGCATGATACACGTTGAATCGAAAATTTTGGATCAATTTCAACAAGTTTTGCTTTTGAATTGGAAACTTGCTCGAATTGGATCCTTTCAATTTTCCATATATTTACGAAGTTGTTCCAGTTGATTGGCATTAACCCTAGATCCTTGCCCCTGAGAAATGAATTAATACTTTCTGTTCGAGCTCCATCATGGACTATTTACATTACAACCCGACAAAAAATGAAGGGTTCAAGTGTAACAGAACAAACAATGTCGAGCCAAGAGCACCTCATTCCTAGACAAATTTAAAATGATGGATGTAAAAATCCACAATGGGTCATATCCTTCAAGTCGCACGTTGCTTTCTACCACATCGTTTCAAACGAAGTTTTACCATAACATTCCTCTAATTTGGAACCGGTATACCGGTATGGAATTGATTCAATCATGGAATCATGAATAGTCATCGGTTCAGCTGTCCATAGACATCGTAATCTATACCTTTTCTTCTATATATGAATATATGAAACAAGATTTTTCTGAAAAAATCTTAGTAAGACAACATTTTGAACATATTTAACATACTAATTACTAATAGAATATATAGATAATAGAAAGAAAAAAGAAATCTATATATAGAAATATATAAATAAAATAATTAAATTAAAATAATATTAATTTATATTAATAATAATTATAGATATATATTAATATAAATAAAAATGAATAAGTTTTTGAATCTACATTTTCAAGTGACTTAATAGGATAAATTAAATGATTTTCTACTTTTTCAAAGATTCCAAATCATTAAAAATTTTTCTAAGTGAAATTCACTATTTAATTTAAATTAAACATCATTATTTAATTTGATTGGATTTGAAGAAAATTGGACAAAAAGCATCGCCTTTGATCTTTATAGGAAGATCAGTCTTTCTTTTTGAATTGACTCATCACTAATTTCAAATAAAAATTTGAAATAGATCAAAGAAAAAAAGAAAGAAATCCATTTTTTTTCATGAGAATGAGATGTAGAAAAAATAATGTAAGTTAAGATTTGAATTTTGATTTTTTTAATAAGATTACGAAAATCAAAATCGAAAAAAAAAATAGGGAAGGTTTCTCATATCTATCAGATAGACTGAACAATTGTCACTGTTTGTTATAGATAGAGTATAAATACCATACTATAGAACATGGAACTTGATCGTTTGTTAATGAAATTCAAGCAGACACAGATGCTTAAATTTCTAATTAATATAGCCTATGCCTATCCACCCCCCACTTTTTTTTATATTATGATATAGTTTATATGGGAATAATGCAGTATAAAAAGTGGATCCGCGCTGGGACGGAAGGATTCGAACCTCCGAATAGCGGGACCAAAACCCGTTGCCTTACCACTTGGCCACGCCCCATTTCGATTGCTAATCGACACTAAGAAACAATAATATTGTTATTGGCTGTTTGTCAACTACAGCCCAAATAAATATCTAAATATATATCTAGATATAGAATCTATCTATAGAATATAGATCTTCTATATCTATAGAATAATAGAATAGACCGGTACTAGGATTTTGATACATATAGATACAGAATTCAACTTAATTTATTGATCATTACATAGAATTCAATTAAGATATTGTATGAAAGTATGATTTCTTCTATTCTCCTTTGAGAATTGGAGAATTTTTGGTTGGATGGATTCAAAGAAAAGAAGGATTTTTGTCTATCTTACCTTACTTTCTTTTTCCTTATATCAAAAAGGCAACCAAAATGCAATTATCTCCAAGAACAAAATGTCTGTTATGCTTAATATCGTTAGTTTGATCTGTATTTGTATTAATTCGCCCCTTTATTCGAGTAGTTTTTTCTTCGGCAAATTGCCTGAAGCCTATGCTTTTTTGAATCCAATCGTAGATGTTATGCCAGTCATACCTCTGTTTTTTTTTCTCTTAGCTTTTGTTTGGCAGGCTGCTGTAAGTTTTCGATAAGATCCTAAATAATAATATCCTAGAAAATGCATGATTTCCTCGAGAAAAAATTCTAACAATTGAGAAAATAAAATCAGATAAGTTTTATAGTATAAATCCCTGATTCATACATTGAAATTCGTGGATAGTCGCCATAAATCAGGCTTACCCCCATTTCCTCGTTTTTGAGCCTTCCAGCCATCCAGTCAAAGACCCTAACCCTATTAGGGTCTCTCACAATATCTAAATTTGGATATAAACGCAATTTTTTAATGAAAAACAAATGCATTTGTGACAATACATTTCTAGAAAAAACCTCATTTCTTGGTATCAAAATAGGATATGTGGTAGAAAAATGGAAGATCTATTTTCTTTTTTTTTCTAAAAAATCATCTTGGAGATTGTGTAATGCTTACTCTGAAACTCTTCGTTTATACCGTAGTGATATTTTTTGTTTCTCTCTTTATCTTTGGATTCCTATCTAATGATCCGGGGCGTAATCCTGGACGTGAAGAATAAAATACAAAAGGTTTCCTTGGTTAATTTTCAAATTTTCTTAGGATTTTATCTATTCACACGTTTCACTAAGATTTTCAAAATTTGAAAAAAAAAAGAAATCAAAAATAATATAAATAAATTAAAGTTATATAAATAAATAAAGTCATCAACGGAAACGGAAAGAGAGGGATTCGAACCCTCGGTACGAATAACTCGTACAACGGATTAGCAATCCGACGCTTTAGTCCACTCAGCCATCTCTCCCGATTGAAAAAGAGAATTACTACATTACACATAATCTAAAGAGTTTTTTTTTTATCTCTTTTCTTTCTCTATTCTATTATTTCTATATAGAGAGATCCACGAATCAGGAATTTCCTTTATCTAATATCTAAAAGATGGACTCGACCGCGCCAACAATCGAACTAAAAAAAATAACCAAGACCTCTTTGTGTTGATTTTGTTCGAAAGGCCCTTCTTATTCTCACGGCCCGGCCTGGTCAGTACCTAGCCGGGCTCTTTTTTTTTGTTCCAACAAATTAGAATTATAGATAAATAATGATTTATCTGATTTGAAAGCAAAAAGGACTTTTTATTATATATATTATAATTATATTCAATTGAATATAAAATATTCAAGCAACGACAATAAAGAAGAAATACTATTTACATTCTTTTCTTGTTATACTTATTCTATTTTACCCGAACTAAAAAAGAAACTATCAATTCTTCCACAATACATTTTTTCCGTTATGATTTTAGTGTTTTTTTGATCCGTATCTAACTTCTTCAGCAAAAGAGAAAACTTTATTTATTTAACTTTAATTTCAATTTTGAATTAAATTGAAATAAATATTTCAATAAATAATTAAATGGAGCCTCTTTTCCAAATCTCATTAAATTTGAATCTACTCGTGAAAAAGTCCAGCACTCTACATTTTGACAATTCTTTGATAATCCTATCTTGATCATGCTCAATTATCTTGCTAGACAAAAGGTCCATTTGTATACAATAATCATATTGTAGCGGGTATAGTTTAGTGGTAAAAGTGCGATTCGTTCTATTAACCCCTAATAGTTAAAGGGTCTTTCGGTTTTATTCATATTCCGATCAAAAACTTTATTTCTTAAAAGGGTTTAATCCTTTACCTCTCAATAAGAAATTCGAGAAAAAAATACGGATTCTCGTGATTTGTATCCATGAATCACTTATAAATTAAATTGAAAAGTTGGATTATGAAATTGCGAAACATAATTTTTGAATTGGACCAAGACTTACAATTGAATAAGTATGAGTAAAAGATCCATGGCTAAAGATAAAAGATCTATTTCTAATCGTAACTAAATCCTCCATTTTTCTTTCTAAAAAAAGAAATTGGAGCAAAATAGCTATTCAGCGATGACTTTGGTTTACTAGAGACATCGGCGTATTGTTTTAGCTCGGTGGAAAAAAATCCTTTTCCTTAGGATCCTCTGAAATAGAAATAGAGAACGAAGTAACTAGAAAGATTGTCAAAATCACCTTCTCCTAGAAGGATCATCTAGAAAGCAATTCATTTTTTTGTATTCAAATAAAAAGCTGACGTAGGTGTTATGGGTATAATTTTGTTCATTTTGTTCACATCTTAGATCTAAGAATTTACTCTCCTTCCATAAAGGAGCCGAATGAAACCAAAGTTTCATGTTCGGTTTTGAATTAGAGACGTTCAAAGCACTGAATCGACGTCGACTATAACCCCTAGCCTTCCAAGCTAACGATGCGGGTTCGATTCCCGCTACCCGCTTTTTCTTTTTTTCTAAATATTCTATTAGAATTCTATTCTAAAATATAGATAATATATTTTATTATGATTTGAGATTTCATTACGGTTAGTGAATCATTGAATATACAATTCCAAAAATGATTTCACGTATAATCCGACTTTTTTGTTTTCAACTCAAGAAAAATCAAAATACGAAAAAATAAGAATGAACGGCGTCCATTGTCTAATG